GTTCATGTAGCTTAAGACCAAAGCAAAGCACTGAAAATGCTTAGATGAGCCCTAAGGGCTCCATAAACACCTAAAGGTTTGGTCCTAGCCTTCTTATTAGTTGTTAGCAAAATTACACATGCAAGTATCCGCATACCTGTGAGAATACCCTCTAAATCATAATTATGATTAAAAGGAGTAGGCATCAAGCACACTCTTTATAGAGTAGCTAATAACGCCTTGCTTTGCCACACCCCCACGGGAAACAGCAGTGATAAAAATTAAGCAATGAACGAAAGTTTGACTAAGTTATGCTAACTTCAGGGTTGGTAAATTTCGTGCCAGCCACCGCGGTCATACGATTAACCCAAACTAATAAGTAACGGCGTAAAGCGTGTTAAAGACAATGACAACTAATAAAGATAAAACTTAACTAGGCTGTAGAAAGCAACAGTTAAGGTTAAAATACACTACGAAAGTGACTTTATTAAATCTGACACACGATAGCTAAGACCCAAACTGGGATTAGATACCCCACTATGCTTAGCCCTAAACCTAAATAACTTAAAAACAAAGTTATTCGCCAGAGAACTACTAGCAATAGCTTAAAACTCAAAGGACTTGGCGGTGCTTTATATCCTTCTAGAGGAGCCTGTTCTATAATCGATAAACCCCGATAAACCTCACCACCCCTTGCTAATACAGCCTATATACCGCCATCTTCAGCAAACCCTAAAAAGGAGTAGTAGTAAGCACAAGTATAGATCATAAAAACGTTAGGTCAAGGTGTAGCTTATGAGGTGGGAAGAAATGGGCTACATTTTCTATAACTAGAATATTATTTAACCAAACGAAAATTCTTATGAAATTAAGAATTAAAGGAGGATTTAGCAGTAAGTTAAGAATAGAGTGCTTAACTGAATTAGGCCATGAAGCACGCACACACCGCCCGTCACCCTCCTCAAGTATCTAAACCAAATGAATTTCTAATCAATACATCACCCGATATTAGAGGAGATAAGTCGTAACAAGGTAAGCATACTGGAAAGTGTGCTTGGATGAATCAAAGTGTAGCTTAACAAAAGCATCTGGTTTACACCCAGAAGATTTCATAATGTATGACCACTTTGAACCAAAGCTAGCCCAAACACAAACCAAACCTGTATAAACATTAACCCCTCATTAAAATAAAACATTTATCACACAAAAGTATAGGAGATAGAAATTTTAATATTGGAGCTATAGAGGAAGTACCGCAAGGGAACGAGTGAAAGATCAATTTAAAGTATTAAATAGCAAAGATTACCCCTTGTACCTTTTGCATAATGATTTAACCAGAAAAAACTTAGCACAGCGACCTTAAGTTAAGTCCCCCGAAACCAGACGAGCTATCCATGAACAGCTAATCTGAGCAAACTCGTCTATGTAGCAAAATAGTGAGAAGATTTATGGATAGAGGTGAAAAGCCTATCGAGCCTGGTGATAGCTGGTTGTCCAGCCAAGAATTTTAGTTCAACTTTAAATTTACTAAACTAAGCTACAAATTATCATGTAAATTTAATTGTTAATCTAAAGAGGTACAGCTCTTTAGATCAAGGATACAACCTTAATTAGAGAGTAAAACTTAACAATAACCATAGTTGGCTTAAAAGCAGCCATCAATTAAGAAAGCGTTCAAGCTCAACAAAATTCCTCCCTTAATTTAACAATTTTTAATCAACTCCTAATAAAACACTGGACTAATCTATAATCTTATAGAAGAAATACTGTTAATATGAGTAACAAGATTCTAATCTCCCAAGCGCAAACTTATGTCAGATCAAATAATAGCTGATAATTAACAGCCAAATAAACAAAACCTAAAATTAACTATTTATACTCTTACTGTTAACCCGACACAGGAGCGCTATCCACCAAAGGAAAGATTAAAAGAAGTAAAAGGAACTCGGCAAACACAAACCCCGCCTGTTTACCAAAAACATCACCTCTAGCATTTTAAGTATTAGAGGCACTGCCTGCCCAGTGACAATTGTTAAACGGCCGCGGTATCCTGACCGTGCAAAGGTAGCATAATCATTTGTTCCTTAAATAGGGACTTGTATGAATGGCCACACGAGGGTTTAACTGTCTCTTACTTCCAATCAGTGAAATTGACCTTTCCGTGAAGAGGCGGAAATAAACTAATAAGACGAGAAGACCCTATGGAGCTTTAATTATTTAATTCAATAGAATTATATTATCCCACTAATCTTTAGTGAATTAACACCTGTTCTAACTGAATTAAAAATTTTGGTTGGGGTGACCTCGGAGTACAAAATAACCTCCGAGAATCATATACTGAGACTTACAAGTCAAAGCAAACACACTAATGATCCAGTCTAACTGATCAACGGAACAAGTTACCCTAGGGATAACAGCGCAATCCTATTCAAGAGTTCATATCGACAATAGGGTTTACGACCTCGATGTTGGATCAGGACATCCTAATGGTGCAGCCGCTATTAATGGTTCGTTTGTTCAACGATTAAAGTCCTACGTGATCTGAGTTCAGACCGGAGTAATCCAGGTCGGTTTCTATCTATTTAGTATTTCTCCCAGTACGAAAGGACAAGAGAAATAGAGCCAACTTACACCTAAGCGCTCTAAAGTAAATAAATGATATTATATTAATTTAATAAACTTACTATAAATCCACTTTAGATCAAAGTTTCGTTAGAGTGGCAGAGCCCGGTAATTGCGTAAAACTTAAACCTTTATAACCAGAGGTTCAATTCCTCTCTCTAACAATATGTTCATAATTAACCTACTTATATTAATTGTCCCAGTACTTCTTGCAGTAGCATTTTTAACACTAATTGAGCGAAAAGTCCTCGGCTATATACAACTCCGAAAAGGACCTAATGTAGTAGGCCCATATGGACTTCTCCAACCAATCGCCGATGCTGTAAAACTATTTACCAAAGAACCCCTACGCCCCCTAACTTCTTCCATCACCATATTCATTCTAGCCCCAATTCTAGCATTAACACTAGCCTTAACCATATGAATTCCACTACCCATACCCCACCCCCTCATCAACATAAACCTAGGCGTATTATTTATATTAGCCGTATCAAGCCTCTCAGTCTACTCAATTTTATGATCAGGCTGAGCATCAAACTCAAAATATGCATTAATTGGGGCATTACGAGCCGTAGCTCAGACAATCTCTTACGAAGTCACTCTTGCCATCATTCTTCTATCTATCTTATTAATAAATGGCTCATTCACACTAAGCACACTTATCATCACTCAACAGTACTCATGATTACTTATATCCACATGACCTTTGGCTATAATATGATTTATTTCTACATTAGCAGAAACTAATCGAGCCCCATTTGACCTTACAGAAGGTGAATCTGAACTCGTCTCAGGATTTAATGTTGAATATGCCGCAGGTCCATTCGCACTTTTTTTCCTAGCAGAATATGCTAATATTATTATAATAAATATTTTAACAACCATTTTATTCCTAGGCTCATTCCATATAATTTTAGTACCAGAACTATACTCAATCAACTTTACAACTAAAGCACTCCTACTTACCATCTCATTCTTATGAGTACGAGCATCTTACCCCCGATTTCGATATGATCAACTAATACACCTCTTATGAAAAAATTTTCTCCCCCTAACATTAGCATTATGTATATGACACGTTTCACTACCAATCATTACATCAAGTATTCCACCCCAAACATAGAAATATGTCTGATAAAAGAGTTACTTTGATAGAGTAAATAATAGAGGTTTAAGTCCTCTTATTTCTAGAATTATAGGAATTGAACCTACTCTTGAGAATTCAAAAATCTCCGTGCTACCAAATTACACCATATTCTAAGTAAGGTAAGCTAATTTAAGCTATCGGGCCCATACCCCGAAAATGTCGGTTAATACCTTCCCCTACTGATAAACCCTATCATCATAGCTACTCTTATAACAACAGTTATACTAGGAACTCTAATCGTATTGACAAGCTCACATTGATTTATAATCTGAATTGGGTTTGAAATCAATATGTTCGCAATTATTCCACTACTAATAAAAAACTACAACCCCCGCTCAATGGAAGCCTCAACAAAATATTTTATAACACAAGCTACCGCATCTATAATTCTAATACTAGCTATTATAATTAACCTAATGTATTCAGGCCACTGGTCTATCACAAACATCTCCAACCCCACAGCATCAATACTAATAACAATAGCCTTAGTTATAAAATTAGGACTAACCCCATTTCACTTCTGAGTCCCTGAAGTAACACAAGGAGTACCACTATTCCCAGCACTAATCCTATTGACATGACAAAAAATTGCCCCACTATCCATATTATACCAAATCGCCTCATCAATCAATTTAGAACTATTACTCACCATATCTATTTTATCTGTTCTCGTAGGTGGTTGAGGAGGATTAAACCAAACTCAACTACGAAAAATCATGGCCTACTCTTCCATCGCCCACATAGGATGAATAACAGCTATCCTAACCTATGACTCAACACTCATACTATTAAACTTAATCATCTACATCATTATAACTTCAGCAACATTCATATTATTCATTTATTCATCTTCAACCACCACCTTATCACTATCCCACACATGAAATAAAACACCTCTAATCACCGCCATCATCTTAACAACCATATTATCGCTAGGAGGACTACCCCCACTCACAGGCTTCTTACCCAAATGATTTATTATCCAAGAATTAACAAAAAACAATAGCATTATTTTACCTACCATTATAGCTGTTTTATCCTTACTCAACCTATTTTTCTACATACGACTAACTTACTCAACTTCATTAACAATATTCCCCACAACTAACAACTCAAAGATAAAATGACAATATGAAAACAAAAAACAAATCCCACTTATAGCACCAATAATCACAATTTCTACTATAACCCTCCCCTTAGCTCCCCTTTTAATTACATTATACTAGGAATTTAGGTTAAATCAGACCAAGGGCCTTCAAAGCCCTAAGTAAGTAATAGCATACTTAATTCCTGAAATAAGGACTGCAAGACTCTATCCTACATCAATTGGATGCAAACCAATCACTTTTATTAAGCTAAGTCCTTATCTAGATTGGTGGGCTATCATCCCACGAAATTTTAGTTAACAGCTAAATACCCTAAACAACTGGCTTCAATCTACTTCTCCCGCCTTAAAAAAAAAAAGAAAGAGGCGGGAGAAGCCCCGGCAGAATTGAAGCTGCTTCTTTGAATTTGCAATTCAATATGAAATTCACCACAGGGCTAGTTGGTAAAAAGAGGATTCACCCTCTGTCTTTAGATTTACAGTCTAATGCTTAACCTCAGCCATTTTACCTATGTTCGTAACCCGTTGATTATTCTCTACTAACCATAAAGACATTGGTACATTATATATAGTATTTGGGGCCTGAGCCGGAATAGCTGGAACAGCCTTAAGTATTTTAATTCGTGCCGAACTTGGCCAACCAGGAGCCCTATTAGGCGATGACCAGATCTATAATGTTATTGTAACTGCCCATGCTTTTGTCATGATTTTCTTTATAGTTATGCCTATTATATTAGGGGGTTTTGGAAATTGACTTATTCCTTTAATAATTGGTGCCCCTGATATAGCATTTCCACGAATAAATAATATAAGCTTCTGACTTCTTCCCCCATCTTTCCTCTTACTCCTAGCCTCATCTACCGTTGAAGCAGGTGCAGGAACAGGATGAACTGTTTACCCCCCATTAGCCGGTAATCTAGCCCATGCCGGAGCCTCTGTAGACTTAGCCATTTTCTCCCTTCACTTAGCTGGAGTCTCCTCAATTCTAGGTTCCATTAATTTTATTACCACAATTATTAATATAAAACCACCAGCCATGTCCCAATATCAGACTCCGCTTTTCGTATGATCCGTATTAATCACAGCAGTACTATTACTTCTATCACTCCCAGTTTTAGCTGCCGGTATTACTATACTATTAACAGACCGTAACCTAAATACTACTTTTTTTGACCCAGCCGGAGGGGGAGACCCTATTCTATATCAACACTTATTCTGATTTTTTGGTCACCCAGAAGTTTATATCTTAATTTTACCTGGCTTTGGCCTAATCTCCCATATTGTAACATATTATTCAGGTAAAAAGGAACCCTTTGGTTATATAGGAATAGTATGAGCTATAATATCTATTGGATTTCTGGGGTTTATTGTATGAGCCCACCATATATTCACAGTTGGCTTAGACGTTGATACTCGGGCTTATTTCACGTCCGCAACTATAATTATCGCCATTCCTACTGGTGTAAAAGTATTCAGCTGATTAGCCACCTTACACGGGGGTAATATTAAATGAGCCCCAGCAATACTATGAGCACTAGGCTTTATTTTCTTATTTACAGTAGGTGGCCTAACTGGAATTGTCCTAGCTAACTCATCCTTAGATATTGTCCTTCATGATACCTATTATGTAGTTGCCCATTTTCACTATGTATTGTCAATGGGAGCTGTTTTTGCTATCATTGCTGCTTTTGTCCACTGATTCCCATTATTTACAGGATACACACTAAGCTCCACTTGAGCAAAAATTCACTTCGCTATTATATTTGTAGGTGTAAATATAACATTTTTCCCTCAACACTTCCTAGGCCTATCAGGAATGCCTCGCCGTTATTCTGATTATCCGGACGCCTATACAACATGAAACACAGTCTCCTCCATAGGATCATTTATCTCACTTACAGCCGTAGTAATTATAGTATTTATAGTATGAGAAGCTTTTGCCTCTAAACGAGAAGTTACATCAGTAGAATTAACTACTACTAATATTGAATGACTTTATGGTTGTCCTCCACCATTCCATACATTCGAAGAACCAGTATACGTAAATGCTAAATAAGAAAGGAAGGAATCGAACCCCCTAAAATTGGTTTCAAGCCAACCTCATAACCTTTATGTCTTTCTCAATAAATGAGGTACTAGTAAAATATTACATAACTTTGTCAAAGTTAAGTTACAGGCGAAAACCCTGTGTACCTTTATGGCTTACCCTTTTCAAATAGGCTTACAAGACGCAACTTCCCCAATTATAGAGGAATTAATAAACTTCCATGATCACGCACTTATAATTGTCTTTCTCATCAGTACCTTAGTCTTATATGTTATTTCATCAATATTAACAACTAAACTAACACACACCAGCACAATAGACGCCCAAGCTGTAGAAACTATCTGAACAATTTTACCAGCTATTATCCTAATCCTTATTGCACTCCCTTCATTACGAATCTTATATATAATAGATGAAATTAATAACCCAATACTTACCGTAAAAACAGTTGGCCACCAATGATACTGAAGTTATGAGTATACTGATTATGATGAATTAAACTTTGATTCTTATATAATTCCAACAACCGATTTAAAACCAGGTGACCTGCGGCTACTAGAAGTTGATAACCGAGCAGTTCTACCAATAGAATTAACAGTGCGAGTTCTCATTACGTCTGAAGATGTACTTCACTCATGAGCTGTACCATCCTTAGGCTTAAAAACAGATGCCATTCCTGGGCGCCTAAACCAAACAACCCTATTAGCAACACGACCCGGTCTATATTACGGACAGTGTTCTGAGATTTGTGGATCCAATCACAGCTTTATGCCAATTGTACTAGAATTAGTCCCATTAAAAACTTTTGAAAAATGGTCTTCCTCAATATTATAAATTCATCAAGAAGCTAAAATCCAGCATTAACCTTTTAAGTTAAAGATTGGGAATTCCAACCTCCCCTTGATGAAATGCCACAATTAGACACTTCCACATGATTTATTACTATTATCTCAATATTACTTACCCTTTTTATTGTATTCCAATTAAAAATTTCCAAATACTTATATCCAATGAGTCCAGAACTAAAATCACTTAAGACACTTAAACACAATAATCCTTGAGAACTAAAATGAACGAAAATTTATTCTCCTCTTTCATTACCCCAACAATAATAGGTCTCCCTATTGTTGTTCTTATTATTTTATTCCCCACAATTATATTCCCAGCTCCTAATCGACTTATCAACAATCGAATAATCGCCCTACAACAATGATTAATTCAACTTATTTCAAAACAAATAATGGCCATTCATAACCAAAAAGGACAAACATGAACATTAATATTAATTTCACTAATCCTATTCATTGGCTCAACTAACCTATTAGGATTATTACCCCACTCATTCACACCTACAACTCAGCTTTCAATAAATTTAGGTATGGCTATCCCACTTTGAGCTGGCGCAGTTATTACAGGGTTCCGACATAAAACTAAAGCCTCTTTAGCTCATTTTCTCCCACAAGGAACCCCATTGCCACTAATTCCAATATTAATTATTATCGAGACAATCAGTTTATTCATTCAACCCATAGCTCTTGCCGTACGGCTTACAGCAAACATTACTGCTGGTCACTTATTAATTCACCTTATCGGAGGCGCAACACTAGTATTAATAAGTATCAGCCCCATTACAGCCTTCATTACTTTCATTATTCTTGTAATACTAACAGTTCTTGAATTCGCGGTAGCACTGATTCAAGCCTATGTATTTACCCTCCTAGTAAGCCTATATCTACATGATAACACCTAATGACCCACCAAACCCATGCTTATCACATAGTTAACCCAAGCCCATGACCATTAACAGGAGCCCTTTCCGCGCTTCTATTAACTTCTGGTCTAGTGATATGATTTCACTTTAACTCAGTAATTCTTCTATCTCTTGGCCTACTAACTAATTCATTAACTATATACCAGTGGTGACGAGATGTGGTCCGTGAAGGAACATTTCAAGGCCACCATACACCTATCGTACAAAAGGGATTACGATATGGTATAATTTTATTTATTATCTCAGAGGTCTTCTTTTTCGCCGGATTTTTCTGAGCCTTTTATCACTCCAGCTTAGCCCCAACACACGAACTAGGGGGCTATTGACCACCAGCAGGTATTAACCCTCTCAACCCACTAGAAGTTCCCCTCCTAAACACATCTGTCCTATTAGCCTCTGGAGTATCTATTACTTGGGCCCACCATAGCCTAATAGAAGGTAATCGTAAACACATAATTCAAGCTTTATTTATCACAATTGCACTTGGCCTCTACTTCACAATTCTTCAAGCAGCCGAATATTATGAAGCCCCATTTACTATCTCAGACGGTATTTATGGATCAACATTCTTTATAGCAACAGGATTTCATGGATTCCATGTAATTGTTGGATCAACTTTCCTAATAGTATGCTTTCTACGACAATTAAAATATCACTTTACATCAAAACATCACTTCGGATTTGAAGCAGCTGCCTGATACTGACATTTTGTAGATGTAGTATGACTATTCCTTTATGTCTCCATTTATTGATGAGGATCTTATTCTTTTAGTATAATTTAGTACCGCTGACTTCCAATCAGCCAGTCCTAGAACCAAATCTGGGAAAGAATAATAAATATACTCTTAGCACTATTCACAAACGTAATTCTAGCCTCAATTTTAGTAGTAGTAGCATTCTGATTACCCCAACTTAATATTTACGCAGAAAAAGCCAGCCCATACGAATGTGGCTTTGACCCAATAGGATCTGCCCGCTTACCTTTCTCAATAAAATTTTTCCTAGTCGCTATTACATTTCTTTTATTTGACTTAGAAATCGCACTACTCCTACCCCTCCCATGAGCATCACAAACAACTCACCTTAATATTATAATCACAACAGCCCTGGCTCTAATCTCATTACTAGCAATAAGTCTAGCATACGAATGATTTCAAAAGGGCCTTGAATGGGTTGAATAATAGTAATTAGTTTAAATAAAATAAATGATTTCGACTCATTAGATTGTGATCATCTCACAATTACTAAATGTCTTTAGTTCATATTAACATCGGACTAGCATTTACAGTAGCTTTCCTAGGTTTACTAATATATCGATCACACTTAATGTCCTCTCTCTTATGTTTAGAAGGAATAATACTGACTCTTTTTATCATAGCAGTAATTATAGTTCTCAACATACACTTCACAATAGCTAGCATACTGCCAATTATTCTTCTCGTCTTTGCAGCCTGTGAAGCAGCAATCGGACTATCCCTCTTAGTAATAGTATCTAATACTTATGGGGTAGACTATGTACAAAACCTAAACCTTTTACAATGTTAAAAATTATTATATCCACTGCTATATTAATTCCACTAACCTGATTGTCTAACAAAAAATATGTATGAATTAACACAACCATATATGCTATATTAATTAGCTTAATAACCCTCCCACTATTTAATCAACCTAATAACAACGAAATCTATTTTTCTACAGCCTTTTTTTCCGACTCCTTATCTACACCACTTTTAGTTTTAACAACATGACTATTACCCCTAATACTAATAGCTAGCCAAAATCACCTAATAAACGAGACAGAAACACGAAAAAAACTTTACATTTCTATATTAGTATTACTCCAAATCTTTTTAATTATAACTTTTTCTTCAACAGAATTAATTATATTCTATATTTTATTTGAAGCCACATTAATCCCAACTTTGATTATTATTACCCGCTGAGGGAATCAGACAGAACGCCTTAATGCAGGCCTTTACTTCCTTTTTTATACCCTAGTAGGATCCCTCCCTCTTCTAGTTGCATTACTATATATTCAAAATACGTCTGGAACATTAAATTTTACCATCACACAATTATGAGCCCAAAACAATCTAAATACATGATCCAACGACCTCCTCTGATTAGCCTGCATATTAGCATTTCTAGTAAAAATACCATTATATGGTCTACATTTATGACTACCTAAAGCACACGTAGAGGCTCCTATCGCAGGTTCTATAGTCCTTGCTGCTGTATTACTAAAGCTAGGGGGCTATGGTATAATGCGGATTACTGTTCTACTTGATCCTATTACAGAAACAATAGCTTACCCATTTCTTCTCTTATCACTATGAGGAATAATTATAACTAGCTCTATTTGTTTACGACAAACAGACCTAAAATCCCTAATTGCTTATTCATCCGTAAGTCACATAGCCCTTGTCATCATTGCAATTTTAATTCAAACCCCCTGAAGTTTTATAGGAGCAACAGCCTTAATAATCGCACATGGCCTCACCTCTTCTATATTATTCTGTCTGGCCAATACTAACTATGAACGTATTCACAGTCGAACCATAATTTTAGCACGAGGCCTGCAAACAATCTTACCACTTATATCAACATGATGACTCCTAGCAAGCTTGACTAATCTTGCCTTACCTCCAACAATTAATCTCATTGGGGAATTATTCATTATATTAACTTCCTTTTACTGATCTAATATCACAATACTCCTCATAGGAATTAATGTAGTTATTACAGCCCTTTATTCCCTTTATATACTAATTACCACCCAACGAGGAAAATATTCATATCACGTAAATACAATTAAACCTTCATTTACACGAGAAAATTCTCTTATAGCCTTACATATCATCCCCCTATTACTTCTATCGCTTAACCCAAAACTAATTCTAGGTCCCCTTTATTGTAAATATAGTTTAACAAAAATATTAGATTGTGAATCTAATGATAGAAGATAACATCTTCTTATTTACCGAGAAAGACTGCAAGAACTGCTAACTCATGCTTCCATATATAAAAATATGGCTTTCTTACACTTTTAAAGGATAGAAGTAATCCGTTGGTCTTAGGAACCAAAAAATTGGTGCAACTCCAAATAAAAGTAATAAACCTGTATTCCACATTTATTATTACTTCCTTATGCATACTAAGTTTTCCAGTATTTATATCCTTTATGCCAATCTACAAAACAAATCAATACCCTTACTACGTAAAAACTATTATTTCATATGCATTCTTTACAAGCCTAATCCCTACTCTTCTATTTATTAATTCAGGCCACGAAGCAATCATTTCAAACTGACACTGAATAACAATTCAAACAACTAAATTAACCCTAAGCTTTAAATTAGACTATTTCTCTCTACTTTTTATTCCAGTAGCCTTATTCGTAACCTGATCAATCATAGAATTCTCTATATGATATATACACTCAGATCCACACATAAACCGTTTCTTCAAGTACTTATTAACTTTCCTCATTACAATAATAATCTTAGTAACCGCCAACAATCTATTTCAATTATTTATTGGATGAGAGGGAGTAGGGATTATGTCCTTTTTATTAATTGGGTGATGATATGGCCGAGCAGATGCTAACACAGCTGCCCTCCAAGCCATCTTATATAACCGCATTGGTGATATCGGGTTTATTTTATCAATAGCCTGATTTCTATTTAACTCAAACTCTTGAGAATTACACCAAATCTTTATTCTAGACTCAAACCATAATATATTTCCCCTTTTAGGTCTTCTTCTAGCAGCTACCGGTAAATCAGCCCAATTTGGTCTCCACCCCTGACTTCCTTCCGCAATAGAAGGCCCCACCCCTGTATCAGCCCTCCTTCATTCTAGCACTATAGTCGTTGCCGGAATTTTCTTACTAATCCGATTTTATCCCCTAATTGAAAATAACAAGACTATTCAAACATTAATTCTTTGCATAGGAGCCATCACCACACTATTCACCGCTATCTGTGCCCTCACCCAAAATGATATTAAAAAAATTATTGCTTTTTCCACTTCAAGCCAATTAGGCCTAATAATAGTTACAATCGGAATTAATCAACCCCATCTAGCATTTTTACATATCTGCACACACGCATTTTTCAAAGCAATACTATTTATATGTTCAGGTTCTATTATTCATAACCTTAATGACGAGCAAGATATTCGAAAAATAGGAGGTCTATTTCACGCCCTACCATTCACCACCACGTCCCTAATTGTCGGCAGCCTCGCACTCACAGGAACTCCCTTCCTAACAGGCTTTTACTCCAAAGACCTAATTATCGAAACAGCCAACACGTCGTATACCAACGCCTGAGCCCTACTAATAACACTTATTGCAACCTCCCTCACAGCTGTCTACAGTACACGAATCTTATATTTTGCACTGCTAGGACAACCACGATGTCCAACCATAATTTTAATTAATGAAAACAACCCTTTATTATTAAACTCTATTAAACGCCTCTTAATCGGAAGTATTTTTGCTGGCTTTATTATTTCACTAAATTTAACCCCCATGACCATCCCACAAATAACAATACCAACCCATCTAAAATTAACAGCCCTATTCATTACCTTAACAGGTTTTGCTTTAGCGATTGAACTTAATCTAATCACTCAAAACCTTAAACTAAGCCTCCCTCACAATTACCATAAATTCTCAAACATATTAGGTTATTTTCCTACTGTTATTCACCGCCTACTTCCCTCAATTAGCCTAGTAATAAGCCAAAAATTCTCCTCCATATTATTAGACTTAACTTGAATAGAAAATATTTTACCTAAATCCATTTCCAAATTTCAAGCCTCATCCTCTATTATAGTATCGAATCAAAAAGGACTTATTAAATTATACTTCCTGTCTTTCCTAATTACTCTAATTATCAGCATCACACTATTTAATTTCCACGTGTAATTTCTATTACAACAATAATGCACGTAACCAAAGACCAACCAGATACAATCATTAATCAATAACCATAGCTATAAAGAGCAGCAACACCCATACTTTCTTCGCTAAAAACCCCAGAATCCCCCGCATCATAAATTACTCAATCACCTTCCCCATTAAAATTTAAAATCACCTCAAACTTAACATTTTCTTCCCCAAACAACAAGTACAACATTAACAAAATCTCTCCTAATAATCCCAATAAAAAAGTCACCAATACTGTATTATTTGATACCCAAACCTCAGGATATTCTTCTATTGCTATAGCAGTAGTATACCCAAACACAACCAACATTCCCCCTAGATAAATTAAAAACACTATTAAGCCTAAGAAAGAACCACCATAATTTAATACAATTCCACAACCCACCCCACCACTAATAATTAACCCCACACCACCATAAATTGGAGAAGGTTTTGAAGAAAACCCCACGAAACTCACTACAAAAATAGTACTTAAAATGGTAATAATGTATGTCATCATAATTCTCACATGGATTCTCACCATGACTTATGACATGAAAAATCATTGTTGTTATTCAACTATAAGAACTTATGACCAACATTCGAAAAACCCACCCCCTAATAAAAATCATCAACCATTCATTTATTGACCTCCCAGCCCCATCAAACATTTCATCATGATGAAACTTTGGCTCCTTACTAGGAGTTTGCTTAATTATTCAAATCCTCACTGGTCTGTTTCTAGCCATACATTACACATCTGACACCATAACCGCTTTTTCATCCGTCACCCACATCTGCCGAGACGTAAACTACGGATGACTTATCCGATACTTACATGCAAATGGAGCCTCAATATTTTTCATCTGCCTTTTCCTTCATGTTGGACGAGGCCTTTACTATGGTTCATACATATTTTTAGAAACATGAAACATTGGTGTTTTACTCTTATTTGCAGTCATAGCCACTGCCTTTATAGGGTACGTTCTTCCATGAGGACAAATATCATTCTGAGGCGCAACCGTCATTACCAACTTATTATCAGCTATTCCATATATCGGCTCTGATCTAGTCCAATGAATCTGAGGAGGTTTTTCTGTAGATAAAGCTACCCTTACCCGATTCTTTGCTTTCCACTTTATCCTCCCATTTATCGTTGCGGCCCTGGCAGGAGTCCACTTACTATTCCTCCATGAAACAGGATCAAACAATCCATCAGGATTGTCTTCAGACGCCGATAAAATCCCCTTTCACCCTTACTACACAATTAAAGATATTTTAGGAGTACTCCTTCTTATTCTTATCCTAACCTCCTTAGTTCTATTCTCCCCAGACCTACTTGGAGACCCAGATAACTACACCCCAGCTAACCCTCTCAACACACCACCCCATATTAAGCCTGAATGATATTTCCTATTTGCCTACGCTATTCTACGCTCAATTCCAAATAAATTAGGGGGTGTCCTAGCTCTAATTATATCAATTTTAATCTTGGCTATTATTCCTCTACTCCATACATCCAAACAACGAAGCATGATATTCCGACCATTTAGTCAATGTCTTTTCTGAATCCTTGTAGCAGACCTGATTACACTAACATGAATTGGAGGCCAGCCAGTTGAACACCCATTTATCATTATTGGACAACTAGCTTCTATTCTTTACTTCCTCCTAATCCTAGTATTAATACCAGCCACAAGCCTTTTAGAAAACAACTTATTAAAATGAAGAGCCTTTGTAGTATAATAAATACACTGGTCTTGTAAACCAGAAATGGAGAACACAGTCTCCCTAAGACATCAAGGAAGAGGCACCTGCCCCACCATCAACACCCAAAGCTGATATTCTACTTTAAACTACTCCTTGAATAAAATATAAATTTTTGCCTCTTATAGACTTACCCACTTAATCATATCCCAGACCTAATTTTTCCTACAAATTATTTAAACCAGACAGACCCTCAATCCCTCGGGCATGTACATTAGATGATATACCGTACATAGTACATATTATGTATATCGTACATTCATTTATATTCCACATGCATATAAGCATGTACATTAGATGATATACCGTACATAGTACATATTATGTATATCGTACATTCATTTATATTCCATATGCATATAAGCATGTACATTATATTATATATCGTGCATATACATTAGTTCCTTAATCGGACATAGCACATTCCTATTCGATTAATGCACGTCCACACGCATATCACCTCCAATGGGTTATCTCTCGTTTCACCATCTCACGTGAAACCAGCAACCCTTGCGAGCAGTATACCTCTTCTCGCTCCGGGCCCATACAAACTTGGGGGTTTCTATCCTCACACTTTACCTGGCATCTGGTTCTTACTTCAGGACCATCTCACCTAAAATCGCCCACTCTTTCCCCTTAAATAAGACATCTCGATGGATTAATGTCTAATCAGCCCATGCTCACACATAACTGTGGTTTCAGACATTTGGTAATTTTAATTTTTTGGGGGGGAGAGCTCGCATGACTCCACTAACATTTAATTTCTCAGATTCAATTGTAGCTGGACTTATTCTCTATGGGGGCCGAAGTAATCATGCTTATATTACTTTTTCCTTGCAAGCAGTACTGGAATATTAATGGTTACAGGACATAATCCGTTTTATACACATAGACTGAGTCACTAATCATTAAGTCAAATCAATCAGGTAAATTTCAATTAATGGTTACAGGACATATATTTATTTTTCCCCGGGTCACGATTCGCGCATACGCATACGCATACGCATACGCATACGCATACGCATACGCATACGCATACGCATACGCATACGCATACGCATACGCATACGCATACGCATACGCATACGCATACGCATACGCATACGCACGCGTATATGTTTTTTTTTCCAAAAGTTATTAAGGCAAACCCCCTTACCCCCGTTAAGTTATAACCGTTATGACTTTAACTTCTTGCCAAACCCCAAAAACAAGAAAGACAATAACTAGTATGACTAACTTAACTCTATTCTTATTCATAAATTTTGTTTACCTTTTACCCACAACTTATCTATAGAGTATTAAAATTTTAACATATTTCTACATAAAATTTATTTAATTCACTCTATAGAGTTATCTTTTTTTTT